ATCAGGATTTGCTTCATCCTACACGTACATGTCATGGTCATCCTGCTTTTCTATGTTATATAGCCCTATATGTAACTATTGAGGATCAAGATATTCTACATAATGTGACTATTCCACCAAAAAGTTTTCTTTTAGTTCAAAATGATCAATATGTAGAATCAGAACAAGTGATTGCGGAGATTCGCGCGGGAACATCCACCTTGAATTTGAAAGATAGGGTTCGAAAACATATTTATTCTGACTCAGAGGGAGAAATGCATTGGAGTACCGCGGTGTACCATGCACCCGACTATACATATGGTAATGTTCATCTCTTACCAAAAACAAGTCATTTATGGATAGTATCGGGGGTTCCGTACAGATCCAGTATGCTCTCTGTTTCACTCCACAAGGATCAGGATCAAATGAATGTTCATTCTCTTTCTGCTGAAGGAAAATCCATTTCTAATTCTAATCTATTAGTTCCTAATGATCAAGCAAGATATAACACATTTTTGAGTTCAGAGCCCTTTGGTAAACACGGGGAGAGGATTCTTGATTATTTAGGACCTGGTCGAATCATACCCAACGGTCCTTGTAATCTCACATATACTGCCATTCTCCACGGGAATTCTGATTTCTTTTTCTTGTCAAAGAGGAGAAGAAATCGATTCATCATTCCATTCCAATATAATCAAGGACAAGAAAAAGAACTAATAACCCCCTCGGGTCTCTCGATTGAAATACCTATAAATGGGATTTTCCATAGAAATAGTATTCTTGCTTATTTCGACGATCCCCGATACAGAAGAAAGAGTTCGGGAATTACTAAATATGGGACTATCGAGGCGCGTTCGAGCGTAAAGAAAGAAGATTTGATTGAGTATCGAAGAATGCCAAAATACCAAACGAAAATAGATCAAATTTTTTGCATTCCCGAGGAAGTGCATATTTTACCCGGATCGTCTTCCGTAATGGTACGAAATAATAGTATTATTGGGGTAGATACAGAAATCACTTTCAAAACAAGAAGCCGAGTAGGCGGATTGGTCCAAGTAGAGAAAAAAACAAAAAAGATTGAACTGAAAATATTTTCTGGAGATATTTATTTTCCCGGAGAGACAGATAAGATCTCCTGGCAGAGCGGTATCTTGATACCACCCGGAAGGGAAAAAAAAAATTCAAAGGAATCAAAAAAAGTGAAAAATTGGAGCTATGTCGAACGGATTGCCCCTGCTAAGAAAAGGTATTTTGTTTTAGTTCGACCCGTAGTTAGGTATGAAATCGCGGATGGGATAAATTTCGCAACGCTTTTCCCTCAGGATCCGTTGCAGGAAAGGGATAATGTGCAACTTCGAGTTGTCAATTATATCCTTTGTGGAAATGGCAAACCAATTCGAGGAATTTCTCATACAAATATTCAATTAGTTCGAACTTGTTTAGTATTGAATTGGTGCCAAGAAAAAAAGGGTTCTTCTATGGAGGAGATTCATGCTTCCTTTGTTGAAATAAGGGTAAATGATCTGATTCAAGATTTCATCAGAATGGACTTAGTGAAATCCCCTATTTCGTATACCAGAAAAAGGAATGCTCCGGCAGAGTCCGAGTTGATCCTGGTTAATGGAGCAGATCGCACCAATCCTTTTTATTCCAAGGCAAGGATTCAACAATTGCTTACCCAACAGCAAGGAACTATTCGTACGTTGTTGAATCGAAATAAGGAATGTAAATCTTTGATAATTTTGTCATCATCTAATTGTTTTCGAATAGGCCCATTCGACGATTTCAAATATAAGAATCTAACAAAAAAATCAAATACAAATAAAGGGGATTCCGTACTTCCAATTAGGAATTCATTTGGTCCCTTAGGGGTTGTCCCTAAAATTGCGAATTTTTATTCATTTTACTATTTAATAACTCATAATCAGATCTTGATAAATAAATATTTGCTACTTGACAATCTAAAAGCGGATTTTCAAATACTTCAATATTTTTTAATGGATGAAAATGGGAGAATTTATAATCCTGATCCATGCAGTAACAGGATTTGGAATCCATTCAATTCGAATTGGTATTGTCTCCATCACGATTATTGTGACGAAAGATCAACAATAATTAGCCTTGGACAGTTTTTTTGTGAAAATCTATCTATATCTCAATATGGGACGCCTCTAAAATCTGGCCAGGTTCTGATTATTCATGTTGACTTTTTAGTAATAAGATCTGCTAAGCCCTATTTGGCTATTCCGGGAGCAACCGTTCATGGTCATTATGGAGAAATAATGTACGGAGGAGATCCTTTACTTACATTTCTATATGAAAAATCAAGATCTAGTGATATAACGCAGGGTCTTCCAAAAGTAGAACAAGTCTTAGAAGCGCGTTCGGTTGATTCAATATCAATGAACTTAGAAAAGAGGGTTGAGGGTTGGAACGAATCTATAACAAGAATTCTTGGGATTCCTTGGGGATTCTTGATTGGCGCTGAGCTAACCATATCGCAAAGTCGGATTTCTTTGGTTAATAAGATTCAAAGGGTTTATCGATCCCAGGGAGTGCAGATCCATAATAGGCATATAGAAATTATTGTACGTCAAATAACATCAAAAGTGTTGGTTTCAGAAGAGGGAATGTCTAATGTTTTTTCACCTGGCGAGCTAATTGGGTTGTTGCGTGCGGAACGAACAGGGCGTGCGTTGGAAGAAGCGGCCTGTTATCGAGCCGTCTTTTTGGGAATAACGAGGGCGTCTCTGAATACTCAAAGTTTCATATCCGAAGCGAGTTTTCAAGAAACTGCTCGAGTTTTAGCAAAGGCGGCTCTACGAGGTCGTATCGATTGGTTGAAGGGTCTGAAAGAAAATGTTGTTCTGGGGGGTATGATACCGGTTGGTACCGGATTCAAAGGATTAGTGCACCCTTCCAGCCAACACGGCGACATTTCGTTGGAAACGAAAACTAAGAATCTATTCGAAGGGGGTATGAGAGATATTTTGTTCTACCACAAATATTTTTTTTCTTCTTGTATTCCAATTCCAAAGAATTTTCATGAGATAGATATATCAGAACAATAATTGACAGAATTTATTGATTCCTAAGAAGGGATTCATCCTTTTCATTTCACTTTCACTACCTACTCTTCTTATAAAAAAGAACTAAGGAATAGAAAGGAAGTCATCGCTCGGATCGTGTATCCATGTTAAATCTCCGGTAGAAGGTTCCTTCGGAACAATTTTTTATTTCAGGGTACCTCGTCTCTTAAACAAAAAGAGAAAGTGTGGGGAGAAATGACAAGAAGATATTGGAACATCCAATTAGAAGAGATGATCAAAGCAGGAGTGCATTTTGGTCATGGTACTAAGAAATGGAATCCTAGAATGGCACCTTACATATTGACAAAACGTAAGGGTAGGCATATTACCAATCTTACGAGAACTGCTCGTTTTTTATCAGAAGCTTGTGATTTACTTTTTGATGCATCAAGTAGGAGAAAACAATTCTTACTAGTTGGTACCAAAATCATAGCAACTGATTTAGTAGCATCGGCTGCAATAAGGGCGCGATGTCATTATGTTAATAAAAAATGGCTCGGTGGTATGTCAACGAATTGGTCCACTACGAAAACGAGACTTCAAAAGTTCAGGGACCTGAGAGCGGAACAAAAGAGGGGAAGATTCAACCGTCTTCCTAAAAGAGATGCAGCAATGTTGAAGAGACAATTATCTCACTTGCAAAGATATCTGGGTGGCATCAAATATATGACGGGGGTGCCTGATATTGTAATTATCCTTGATCAGCACGAAGAATATACCGCTCTTCGAGAATGTATCACTTTGGGAATTCCAACAATTTGTTTAATCGATACAAATTGTGACCCGGATCTCGCAGATCTTTCGATTCCCGCCAATGATGACGCTAGGGCGTCAATCCGATTCATTCTTAAAAAACTCATATCTGCAATTTGTGAGGGCCGTTCTAGCTATATAAGAAATTGTTGATTAATAATAAGATAAGTCAATTACTTCAGGAACTCCATGGATTTATCGAATTGGTTACAATTTCTGAATATAACAAAAGAGAAAAAAAGCGCCGGGAATAGTCTGTAATTACTGGGTATCCGAAATATATAAGTGGGTGAGTCGAGAAAGAGATGGTTGAATCAAAATAATGGCTTTTTAAGTTCTATTTCTGTAAGAGGTCAATATGAATCTTCTACCATCTTCCGTCAACACACTAAAAGGGCTATATGATATATCCGGTGTCGAAGTAGGCCAGCATTTTTATTGGCAAATAGGGGGTTTCCAAGTACATGCCCAAGTACTTATCACTTCTTGGTTCGTAATGGCTATCTTACTAAGTTCCGCCACTATAGCCGTTCGAAATCCGCAAACCATTCCTACCGACGGTCAGAATTTCTTCGAATATGTCCTTGAATTCGTTCGAGACTTGAGTAAAACCCAAATTGGAGAAGAATATGGTCCTTGGGTTCCCTTTATTGGAACTATGTTCTTATTTATTTTTGTTTCTAACTGGTCGGGGGCTCTTTTACCTTGGAAAATCATACAATTACCTCATGGGGAGTTAGCCGCGCCCACCAATGATATAAATACTACGGTTGCTTTAGCTTTACCTACGTCAGTGGCATACTTCTATGCGGGTCTTACAAAAAAGGGATTGGGTTATTTTGCTAAATACATTCAACCCACTCCAATCCTTTTACCTATTAACATCCTAGAAGATTTCACAAAACCCTTATCGCTGAGTTTTCGACTTTTTGGGAATATATTGGCCGATGAATTGGTAGTTGTTGTTCTTGTTTCTTTAGTACCTTCAGTGGTTCCTATACCTGTCATGTTCCTTGGATTATTTACAAGTGGTATTCAAGCTCTTATTTTTGCAACTTTAGCCGCGGCTTATATAGGAGAATCCATGGAGGGTCATCATTGACTAGCTTTGCTTTTTTTTTTTTTTACGTTATCGCAATGCAATGTACGGATAATATATACAAATAGAATAGAGTATATACGATCTAGAATAGTAGTCAAAAAAGGCAAAAAGATTATTTATTATTATTGATATAGTAAAAATAGTAAAAAAGGGAAAGGGATCTCAAAGAGTTTTTTCCTAGGATTCCCTTTTTTTTGACCGATTTCTGTCATATCCCTTCCAATGAATATTCTATTTTGATTTGTTCAGTCAATCACACTATGACGATTTATTATTTGTATTTTGTATTAAGAAGTCTTATCTTATCTTATCTAGTCCCGGCATGCTATTCTATTAAACAAAAAACGCGGTTTTACAGTCCCACTTCCTTTGAGTTTCAACGATTGGTCAAAATTCAAATGAATTGCGTGCAATTAGATATCAAATCTTTCTATTCTAGGGAATGATTCATACAAATGAATTTGTCTCTTTTTTCTTTGTAGTCATGCGGGATAATGATAAAGAAAAGTAAACGAATATGAACTTCATAAAAATAGGTTAGGGGGTCGAACTAAGTATATGGAATGGCTATAAACCAACTCTTATCTATCTTTAGAAAAAGGATAAAATCTCGTGGCCCGTGGAATAGAAGATCGAAATCTTTGGTTTACGTTATGGAAGAAACACGTGTATATGGGATAGTAGATAGTGACTAGTTATCTATATGAACGACCTATATCTCTTTTGTCCTTCCCCACACCATACCATGAATTTCGATGGGGATTCCAATAGAATAGAAAGTCCCTCTTTTTCGTTTGGGCCGAATGAATAAACAGACGAAAGCAGGCATATCGAATCAAAGAGAAAGGATGAAGAAATGAAAGAGGGCTTTCGGAATAAAGAAATGGAAGACCCAGAACCCTATGAATTGATAAAAAAACTCCACGGATAGGAATGAAAAATGAGATATCCAAGTTGTTCTGACGATTCCATATTCTCATTACTTGAATTTTCACTCATAGGTCTTAGTTATTTCGACCGGCTCGATCTTACTTTAGGAGTGGAAGGAAGAATAAGTCATAATTCAATGGTTTATTGTATCATTAACCATTTCTTTCTTTTTTGCAAGGAACTTACCATGAATCCACTGATTGCTGCCGCTTCCGTTATTGCTGCTGGATTGGCCGTAGGGCTGGCTTCTATTGGACCTGGAGTTGGTCAAGGTACTGCTGCGGGACAAGCCGTCGAAGGTATCGCGAGACAACCCGAAGCAGAGGGTAAAATACGAGGTACTTTATTGCTCAGCCTGGCTTTTATGGAAGCTTTAACAATTTATGGACTGGTCGTGGCATTAGCACTTTTATTTGCAAATCCTTTTGTTTAGTTTCATCCTCGAAATAGAAATGGGAAATTCTTTTCTTTTTTTTTTATCTCAGTCTTGGGTCTTGTCGCTTGCTTTTTCGAATTTTATCAAAATTGAACTCCTACAATTCATACCTTTCAATTATTCGTTGAGACAATACTCCGGGAAGGACTTATTTGAGGATGAGGAATTCAATTAGCGGATTCACTCGCCTTCTCCCCTTCTTAGTCCAAAGGAAACTCCTTTTTTTGTTTTTAGGAAGTGCTGCTACAAATGAGGCATTTCGCAATGGACATAAGGCCTGGGACCTAATACTAAGCAAATTCAGTATTTTCTTATTGGGTTGGGAACTTGAATTGAAATAAGAAAGAAATAGGAATTTCCAGAATTCCTATATTCTATATTGAATACTGATAAATGAAATCGAAATAAGTCAATAAAAAAATCAAATAAACAAAAAAAAATGGGGGGCAAAGTACTATAAGCTCTGGTCAAGTAGTACTATCTATAAGAGGAGATCATATGAAAAATGTAACCGATTCTTTCGTTTCCTTGGGTCACTGGTCATCCGCCGGGAGTTTCGGATTTAATACCGATATTTTAGCAACAAATCCAATAAATCTCAGTCTAGTACTTGGCGTATTGATCTTTTTTGGAAAGGGAGTGTGTGCGAGTTGTTTATTTCAATACAAGGCTGGATTCAACCAGCTACACTTTTTTTTTTTCTTTAGAACTTGAAAATAAAGGTGTACTATCTGGCGAATTACTTCTGAATTAATTCGTAAATCATATGTACGAACCATAGCATTTCGTGACTCATTGGGAAATCGACTTTGATTCTCTATCAACCAATAATGTGGGATCCTTAAGATGGTTAAAACTCAATTGTTTGAAGTCCAGGCGCAACATTGGTATTCTTTCTACCACTATATTAGTTTAGTATAGTGATGCTTTCAAAATAAATAGTTGCAATTTATCCGATTCCGATATAGAACACTCATATCGATATAAAGGGTTTGAACCATTTACTGGAAAGGGGGCACCCCTGTCCTTTTTTTACCCAATGCTGAATTGACAACCTGTACATAAAATAAGAGGAATTTTTGGATTTGGAGAAAAAAAGAAACAACCTTGCTGAGAATTACAGATTTTTTTCTGGTCGGTAGAGTCCTCCAAAAATCCTGGTCTTGGATCAACGATTCGTTTCTATATTATATTGTGGAATACAAGGGGAG